AATTCCATTGGACCCAGAAATGATACATTGGAAGAATCTTTTTGGTGTTCCAATATCAATAGATTGATTGTTTCACTCCTTTTTCTTCCAAAAGGAAAAAGGATCTCTGACAGCTCTTTCTTGGATCGTAAAGAGATGGATGATCCGATCTGCAAGGAGTCTAGCCAATTGAAGGGATCTTCTGATCAATCTGGCTATTCCCCAATGTACGGACTATTCACGGAAGTTGAGAAGGAGATGAATAACCTTCCGGAAGAAATCGAAGAAATATCCATTCGTTCTTTTTTCTCTGACCGATTGTCAGAACTTCATCTGCGTTCGAATCCTACGGGTAGGCCCGCTAGAGATCCAAAATTGTTGAAGAAAAAGAAAGAACAAGATGTTTCTTTTGTCGCTTTCAGGCGAGCGGAAAAGAAAGAAATAGTGAATCTATTCAAGATGATTTGGCATTTACAAAATACTGTCTCAATTCATTGTATTTCCTCAGATCCGGGATGGGACTCCGAAGCAGAAGAGAGATTTCAAGAAATGGCAAATCTTTTCATTCTATCAATAACCGAGGCGGATCGGGTGTATCATAAGGGATTTTCTTTTTTTATTGGATTGGATCAAAAACAATTCTTGAATGAGGTATTCAACTCCAGGGATGAATCGAAAAAGAAATCTTTATTGGTTCTACCTCCTATTTTTTATGAAGAGAATGCATTTTTTTATCGAAGGATCACAAAAAAATGGGTCGAGGCAGTCAATCAATACGGATTGATCCGAAATCTGATTCAAATCCAATATAACACCTATGGGTACATAAAAAATGTATTGAATCAATTCTTGTTAATGAATAGATCCGATCGCAACTTTGAATATGGAATTCAAAGAGATCGAATAGGAAATGATACTCTGAATCATAGAACTCTAATGAGTTATACGATCAACCAACATTTATCAAATTTAAAAAAAAGCCAGAAGAAGAAAGGGTTCGATCCTATTCTTTTTCTTTCTCGAACCGATAGATCCATGAATTGGAATCCTAATGCATCTAGGTCCAAATGGTCTGATGGCTTCAAGAATTTCCATGAACATTTGGAACATTTCATTTATGAGGAAATGTGCCGTAAAAAAGATTTTGCTAAGTCACTTCCTTTCCTTTTGTCCAACTTACTTAACTTTGTGCCCAAGTTACTTAACAAGTTACTTAACAAGTTACTTAACAAGTTACTTAACAAGTTACTTAACTTGTTACTTAATTTTTTGTCATGGTTTCACAAGTTACGTAATTCGATTGATTGGTCTGAGTTGATCGACACAGAAGATTTTGCTACGTCACTTCGTTTGCTTTTGCCGAAGTTACTTGATTTGGAAGAGTTAGCTACCTTACTTCGTTTCTCTGCGCCCAAGTTACTTAAATTTGTGCTCAAGGTACTTAACAAGGTACTTAATTCAATTGATTGGTCCAAGCCATTTATTTTTTTGTATAACTCACTTCCTTTTTTCTTTGTGAGTTTCGGGAATATCCCCATTTATAGGTCCGAGATCCGTATCGTGAAAGGTCCGACAGGTTTTCAAAGCGAAAACAAACGGAAATCCTTGTATCAGGATACTTCCGAAAAATCGAAGATCAATCGAGGAGCCATATCACCATTTTTCTTCAACAGGAAATCTTTTGATAACACGGATTCTTCCTATTTCTCAAGGATATGTCACGATCAAGACAATTGGCTGAATCCCGTGAAACCATTTGATAGAAGTTCCTTGATATCTGCTTTTTATAAAGCAAATCGACTTCGATTCTTGAATAATCTACATCAGTTCCCTTTCTATTGTAAGAAAAGATTCCCTTTTTATGTGGAAAAGGCCCGTATCAAGAATTATGATTTTACATATGGACAATTCTTGAATACCTTGTTCATTCGCAACAAAATCTTTTCTTTGTGCGGCGGTAAAAAAAAACATGCCTTTTTGGAGAGAGATACTATTTCACCAATCTTGGACAAATCTTTCCATTTTCCAATTCGATACGACCCGTTCGTTCGTAGTTATTCGATCGCAGACATTTCTGGAACACCTGGAACAGAGGGACAAATAGAAAATTTGGAAAGAACTTATTGTCAACCTCTTTCGGATATGAATCTATCTGATTCAGAAGTGGAGAGCTTGTATCAGTATCTCTTAAACATGGGTTTGACTCACACTGCACGTTTTGAGAAAGATTTTCCATCTGAAAAGAGGAAAAAACGGAATCTTGGTCTAAAGAAACGCGTTGAAAAAGCGGAGATGGATAGAATCCTTCGACGAGATACTGCTTTTTCAATTCTCTCAAAATGGAGTCGATTCAAAAAATATATGCCATGGTTCCTTACTTCGACAGGGTACAAATATATAAAATTGATATTTTTAAATACCGTTTCAGACCTATTACCGATACTTCACAAATTTGTATCCGTTTTTCGTGATATTATGCATCGATCAGGGCGAATTCTTAAGAAAAAATTGGGTCTTCCCCAATGGGATCTGATAAGTGAGATTTCGAGTAATTGTTTACCTAATTTTCATTTTCTTCTGTCCGCAGAAATGATTCATCGAAATAATGAGCCACCATTGATATGGACACAGCTGAGATCCCCAAATGTTGGGTATCTCGTCTATTCAACCGTTTTCCTTCTTCTTGTTGCTGGATATCTCGTTTGTACACATCTTCTCGTTACTTCCCGAGCCTGTAGTGAGTTACAGACAGGGTTCGAAAAGATCCAATCCTTGATGATTCCATCATACATGATTGAGTTACAAAAACTTCTGGATAGGTATCCTCCATCTGAACGGAATTCTTTAAAGAATCTCTTTCTAGTTGCTCTGGAACAATTAGGAGATTTTCTAGAAGAAATACGCAACATGCTGTGGGGTGGTGGTCCCGCTTATGGGGTCAAATCAATACGCTATAATAAGAAATTTTGGAATATCAATCTCATCGATCTCATAAGTATCATACCAAATCCCATTAATCGAATAACTTTTTCGATAAATACAAGACATCTGAGCCATAGAAGTAAGGCTCTTTTTTGGTTTCTAATAAAAAAAAAAAACGTGAACAGTGATTGGATTGATGATCAAATAGAATCCTTTATCGCGACCAGTGAGTTGGTTGAGGATAAAGAAAGAGATTTATTCCTTCATTTCGTCACCTTAACGACAGAAAAAAGGATTGATCAAATTCTATTGAGTCTGACTCATAGTGATCATTTATCAAAGAATGACTCCGGTTATCAAATGATTGAAGAGCCGGGAGCAATTTACTTACGATACTTAGTTGACATTCATAAAAAGTTTCTAATGAATTATGAGTTCAATGCACTCTGTTTAGCGGAAAGACGTATATTTCTTGCTCATTATCAGACAATCACTTATTCAGAAACCTCGTGTGGGGCGGATAGTTTTCATTTCCGAAAACCTTTTTCGCTCCGCTTAGCCCTATCCCCCTCTAGTGGTATTTTATTGATAGGTTCTCTAGGAACTGGACGATCCTATTTGGTCAAATACCTAGCGGCAAACTCCTATCTTCCTTTAATTAGGGTATTTCTGAACAAGTCAACGGTTAACCAGTATAAGTTTCGGGATTTGCCTATTGATGAGGATAGTGATGACGATAGTGATGACGATAGTGATGACGCTATTGATGTTCGTGAGGATATTGATGAGGATATTGATGTTCCTGATATCATCTTTGATACGGAGTGGGAGACTCGAAATAGCATGAATGTGTATATGATACCGGAACTAGAGAAAATTTATATCGCCCTTCAATTCGAATTCGCAAAAGCAATGTCTCCTTGCATAATATGGATTCCAAACATTCATGAGCTGGATGCGAAGGAGTCGAATTACTTATCCCTGGGTCTATTAGTGAACCATATCTCCAGGGATTGTGAAAGATCTTCCACTCAAAATAGTCTTGTTATTGCTTCGACTCATATTCCGCAAAAAGTGGATCCCGCTCTAATAGCCCCGAATAAGTTACATACATGCATTAAGATACGAAGACTTCTTATTCCACAACAACGAAAGTTATTTTTCACTCTTTCATATACTAGGGGATTTCACTTGGAAAAGAAAATGCTCCATACTAAGGGATTCGGGTCCATACGCATGGGTTCCACTATAGAAGATGTTGTAGCACTTACTAATGCGGCCCTATCAATTAGTATTACACAGAAGAAATCAATGGTAGACACTAATATAATTCGATCTGCTCTTCATAGACAAACTTGGGAGTTGCGAGGCAAGGTAAGATCGGTTCAAGATCATGGGATCCTTTTCTATCAGATAGGAAGGGCTCTTGCACAAAATCTATTTCTAAGTAATTCCCCCATCGATCCTCTATCGATCTATATCAAGAAGAATTCATGTGAGGTAGAGGAACCTTATCTGTACAAATGCTACCGCGAACTTGGAACGAGCATGAAGAAATTAACGATACTTCTTTATCTTTTGAGTTGTTCTGCCGGACCGGTTGCTCAAGACCTTTGGTCTCTACCCGGATCCGATGAAAAAAGTGGGATCGCTTGTTATAAACTTGTTGAGAATGAGTCTGATCTAGTTCATGGCCTATTAGAGCTAGAAGGCGCTCTGGTGGGATCCTCACAGACAGAAAAAGATTGCAGTCAGTTTGATAATGATCGAGTGCCATTGCTTCTTCGGCCCGAACCAAGGAGTCCCTTAGATATGATGAAAAATGGATCTTTTTCTATCCTTGAAAAGAGATTTCTCTACGAATCGGTGTTTGAACAAGTGGAAGAAGAAGCCCTCGACTCGCTACAGATAGTAGCGGAGGATTTATTCACTGACATAGTTTGGTCTCCTAGAATATGGCGCCCTTGGGTCGTTCTATTTGATTGTATCGAAAGGCTCAATGAATTAGGATTTCCCTATGGGTCCAAGTCATTTCCGGGCAAGGGGAGCATTTATGATGAGATTTATGATGAAGAGGGTGATCTTCAAGAGAAGGTTGA